TCTTTCTTCTTAAGGTAAGATAAAGGGCCAGGCATGGTGGGGTAGGAGCATCCAGTCGGCAATCTTTTTGGCTTGACCAAGAAGTCTTATGTCCTCCGAGTCGCACGGCGTTTTAACCGAAAGAACTTCTTGCGCAATTCATGCCTTTCTGTTTTTATGACCAGAAATTCTTTCTTGATTTTCATAAAAAATTGTTCTCTGGACTTTTTATCAATATGAGGTGATCGTAACACAGTATATAAGACTCGTGATTCAGGCAATCCAATCTTCCGTGTGTAAGGCGGAAGCCCCCAAAAAGGGTTTTCAAAAAATGGGTGATCAAAAGATCGAATTACTATGCCTATCTTGGTGGTCGTTACTTTTGGTGGTCTTTCTTTTTGGTCCTCTTCGTGTTCTATTGATCAGAAGCATCCAGCAGCACCACGCCGGTTTAGAATTCGATTCTAAGGGCGGCCGGCCCCCCGCCCTTCCCACCTGGCCGTGTGTGGGCCACGCTGAAGAAAGGTTTTCTAAGTGGGTTCTCTTAGAAAAGGTCCCAGTTGCCTATAGCGGCAACCAGTCTAAGATAGGGCTGGCTCTGACGAGTGCCCTCTCTCTCGACCTGGCCCAAATACCTATTTAAGGTATTTTCAGAAAGCGCCCCTCCCCTAGTAGGGTGGTTAAAGAGGAGGCCGCGGATTTGTGACCTCCAACCCAGAACTATATGGGCGGGAAACCCATCCCGCACCAATGCCGCCTCGACCCTCTTTTCCAAGAGGACCTGCTTTTCCAGGATCCCCAAAAAGAGTGGGAGGTGCCTGCGCTCGTTCCTTCCAATGAAATAGAACGCCAACCTCTCTTGAAGCTCTGCCCTCCTTTGGATATCAGTAAGGAGAGGTTGTTCTAATTCCGGAACCAGAACGGCGCGTGGAATGGGCGCAACCTCGGGTTCGGGAAGGCGCGGTTCTGGTTCTCTCGCAGGAGAGAGATCAAGAGGGCCAGACGAGGAACCCCTTCCCGCGTCGCACGCGGCAACGAGGCAGTCAAGCGCCTCTCCTGAATACAGATGGAGAAGAATGATAAGGAAGAGAGCGGCCCCCAAAAGGTTCCTTTGGAAAAGCTCTCCCCATCGTACTGGAGCGATTCGAGAAGAACGATTAGGCGCATATTCTATCCTTTCTACAATGCCTATAGACGAAGTGCTTCGTTTCAGATCAATTCTTCGCTGCAATCGCTTCGATCCACCCCCTCGGTGAAAAACGGTAATACGCCCTGAGGAATTCCTACCAGCAGACTTCCCTGTACTCAAAGTGAATTGTCTAAGTGCTCTCCTTTGTCTCATTGTTTATCTCGTAATCATTCGATTCCGCCCCTAAAGCTAGCTCCTACTCCTCCTCCTTCTCCTTTAGGATAGGATCCTCCTTGGTCCTTTTTACATAACACTCTCGCCCGCCCAAGAGGACTGGCTATCTTTCTCTTTATACGCAATATCTTTCAAGGCAAAGAAAAAGATCTACCTTGGCAACGAAGACGTCATTGACTGATAGTTTATCTTCCGAACCGGTTAAATACCTATAACAAAAAAAGGCCAAAGCCCGCTGAAGCACTGGAAAAATGTTGACCACGATTTCTAACGCTTTTCAAAAACCATTTGCTTGCAACGCCTTGAGTGGACAGATAATTACGGCCACTAGATCCTTCATACTCTTACTAAAGTACACTTAAGACTCAACCAATCTTGAAAGTGGAGTGGACAACTGGCATACCTTGAATCTAGCCTGCAATCCTTTCGCACTTCTCTTATCAAATTTATAGTTAGAGAGAGAGCTAACCGCTGCCAAAATGCAGCAGTTTTTCTTATATACGATAGCACCCCCTGCCCTCCATTCTCTCAAGTAGTTCAAGAGTGAAAGGGCGTAGTGAAAGAAGGGAAAGATCTCTTTCAAAGATATTCTACCCATAAAGGAAGTTCTCTTATATGGCAATACTAGATTGGCGAGACAAGAGAGAAAGCTTAGAAAGTAGTAAGGTGTCTATGGGGCTTGCCTTACAGGTAGTGACTATACCACTTACATATCGAACAGATCTTACTCTCAATGGAGTCATTTCGATATGACCTAGGAACTTACAGAATACCGAACTTGGATAATCGGTAGAAGAATGATTGGCTAGATCATTTGCTTCACTGCGGAAGAACCCCTTTCTACGCTACGTTCCCAATAAAAAGCCGTCATCCCTCTGTCGCCTGTTAGCCACACCAGACCAAGAAAAGGCAAACTAATCAACCAAGACTCAGTCACGACCTTTGTAACCTCACGGCCACTTTCTTTCCTAGAGCTTGCAGCCATTATCTTCGCTTTTCAGATATGGTGACATTACTTGTATGGGGGGAAGTGCCAGATCTTTACGGATCATAAGAGCTTGAGGTACTTGATGACACAGAAGGAGTTGAACCTTCGCCAGGATGGCACACTTCTATTCCGGGGACGAGTATGTGTTCCTCAGGACAGTGACCTGTGCCATGATATCTTGGAGGAGGCGCATAGCTCACCTTTTTTCCTGCACCCAGGGAGCACGAAGATGTACAGGACGATCCGCCCACACTATTGGTGGAAAGGTATGAAGAGGGATGTCGCTGAGTATGTGGCTAAATGCTTAGTGTGCCAGCTGGTTAAGGCTGAGCACCAGAGACCAGCAGGACCCTTACAGCCAGTTCAGATACCACAGTGGAAGTGGGACGAGATAGCCATGGACTTTGTCTCTGGATTGCCGAAGACTGCGAGGCAACATGACGCCATTTGGGTGATTATTGATCGGCTGACCAAGTCAGCTCACTTCCTGCCGATCAGTATGACTTACTCTACGGGCAAGCTAGCCCAGATATATATTGATGAGATAGTGCGCCTACACGGGATACCATCATCCATAGTATCAGACAGAGATCCACGGTTCACTTCAGCCTTGTGGCAGAGCCGCTTGATAAAGAAAGTCGGCTTTGGGTAGCAGAGTGAGTCTTAGCACAGCCTTCCATCCTCCGATGGCCAGTCTAAGAGGACCATCCAGACATTGGAGGCTATGCGGAGGTAATCCCTTTATTTTCGAGGTTGTTGGGACAGACATCTACCCTTGGTGGAGTTCGCCTATAACAAGAGTTATCAGGCGAGTATAGGCATGCCACCTTTTGAGGCACTCTATGGACGCAAGTGCAGGACTCCCCTATGCTGGGATGAAGTAGGAGAGAGACAGATTCTTGGGCCAGAGATTGTACAGGAGACCTCTTCCTTCGGTCCGGTTAGTACATGGTTCTGTCGTTTACCTTGCGCGTATCTATTCCTTGTTGCTTATATCTTATACCATTGCAATCAGACTCATTGGATATGTTCCTTTTCTCTTCGAACCGAAGCTTATAGTCAAGGAAGTGGCTCCGCTCCAGCAAGAAAACGTATGCGCAGCAAGAAAACGGCTGCGCGTTAGCGCAACGGCTTTCGCGCTAGTGCGCTCACCCCTTGCTTCTTGCTTTAGGCTTTCGCGCTAGCGCACTCAATCGTTGCTTGGTGCGCAATGGCTTTCTTAGTTAGCGCTTACCCCTTGCTTGGTTAGTAAAGGCGAGCGGCTTTCCGCTCCTTTAGAGATAGGGAAAACATTTGCTTCAGGTTGCTAAACACCATTCGTGGCATTCTTGCCTTGGCTGCAATCAAAAGGTGGCCTTATTTCAATTTGACGTGAAGAATAGAATGCCTTTCAACAACATAAGGGAAGGGGGCAAGAATTAGTTTCTATTCAGCCTCCTCCAACTCCAGGCTTCTCTTCTCCTAGGAATCCTAACTTGGTATGCAAGCTCAAGAAAGCGATTTATGTTACGGCCTCCGGCAAGCTAAAGCAGGCACCAAGAGCTTGGTTTGAAAGGTGACAGCAGCATGTATAAGAGCCGAAATAGGAGTAGAGGAAGGAGCCGGTTTTCAAATAAGTAAATCGGATCATTCAATGTTTAGTTGGAGGTCGACATCAGGTATTGTCCTTCTTCTGCGTGGATGACATTGCTTACACTTACAACATAGGAGGGAGTGATCAGCCGATTTTTATATGGACAAGCCGAGATCATCTCACTTAGAAGCTGCTTTTCGGATTCTGCGATACATCAAAACCTCACCGGGAAGAGGTTGATTCTTGTCTACGTCATCCTCTCTTCAGCTGTCTTGTTACTATTATACTGATTTCATTAAGGCAGTAGATTATTCTGATTGGATTTCGAACATCGTCCCCATGCCCAAGAGGGATGGACGTGTTCGCGTATGCATCTATTTTGGAAATCTCAATAAAGCATGTTCCCAAAGATGATTTTCCGCTGCCGAACATTGATTTGCTTGTGGACAAGACTATTGTTAAAGTATGCCTACTACTCTTTTCTGACGATTCGAAATTCTCGTCGTCGGCTTCCTCTCACTTCATTCGAGCTGAATTACATCCACCCTCGAGGTAGAGTTCGTTTTGTAATAGGAGCCCCGTTGGGCTTTTACGGAGCTTGGCCTGCTTTCGCATTAACTCACCATTTGGTGATTTGGTTCGTAGCAGCCCAAGTATATCCAGGAGTTCCTTTTACACGCTACGCTATCCTCGGCGACGATATCGTCATCGGAGATGAGCGGGTGGCTGAGCGTTATCGCGAGCTAATTTCGCCACTGAATGTTCCATTTTCGTTAGAGAAATCGTTAGTTGGTGCTTTGGAGTTTGCTAAGCGGTTCTTCGTACGCGGAGTGACTAAGGACTTTTTTCCTGTCTCCTGTCACATGTTAAGATCCTTAGTTAGTTCCATATCCCTTGTTCCTGTAATGAGGGCTATTATGTCTAAGGATCTTCCATTGTCGTATCGTTTACGGGAAGCTGGGTACCGGGTGTATACTCGACGCACGGCGCCTCCTAGGAGACACTGGAATCGGCATTTCCTCGTCTTTCACTCACCGAACGGTGTGTGTCCTCTCCCCTTTTGGATCTGGTTAAGCGCAACCACTGGTAAACACTTAACCTCTTATCAACAAGGTATGGTGAGGGGACCTGATTAGGCTCTTGACCCCTCGATTCCCGAGAAACTCGGTGATCTCGAAGTTTTTCGAAGCCTGGTCAGAGTACGACTGGTGGCGGGGGGCATGGGTTTTGTCCGAATGGATGAAGTCCATTCTCTCTTACTGGTCTTGGTATTACACTATCGCGGAGGAAAAAAAGACTCCCATTGAGGCGCTACTTAGCCCGTAGGTTGTGCCACTGGTGACTAACCATACAAATAAATTCTATCATTTGTTTAATAACTAATAACGGCGCAGTCTTCCGGTGTTACGACCTGGTGCTCTCTTGTGAAGAGCCAAAAGCTCTTGACGTAGGGAGGTTCGGTCCAGTCTGTTCACCTCAATTTGCGCCCTATTTGAGACTAAAGCAGGCGGGGTGGCGACCTCGTCTTAAGATAAGATATAGGCAATAAGACTTTAAGCGCACCTGAGCGCCTTTGCCCATAGAGAATACTGGGGACGAAAGTCTCTGGGGGGGGTTCTATGGAGCAAGTCTCCCATTGCTTTCGCAAACCAGTGGGGACAGCCCCCCAAAAAAACGAGTTTTCCACGCGGCGATCTTTATTTGAAATATGAGCCGCTAAAATTTCTCCCTTTTGAATGTATTTACCCCTATGAACCTGATGCATACAAGTCTTTCTGTTTGTTGGAAGGCTTATACATAATACATAACCAAAGGAATGCTTATAGTGTATCCATTACCTGATAAAACGATCTTTTCCGGTCAAAAAAATGATCTTTCCCTTGTGTTCGGCTATAGCGGAAACCCCAAAATCTAGAGCTTATGGTCTTAAGTTCCAACCCAGTTCCAACAATGCACTTCTCGGCACATCATCGGTAGGGGAAAGCGGAACTGCTTGACGCTGTATACTAAATACAACAAGCTCGATTCGCATCATTATGCTCAATAAAAGGAATGAGGGAAGCTCAAATCCAAAATATTGGAAGGAAGGTAAAATTGGAAGATGAATCTTTTCCCCGGAGCTGGAACAACTTGTTCTTCCTGACCCGATTCAACGCCAAAAAATGGCTTGTCCCTACCATAAAGTATTCATATTTCCTGAAGAAAGCATCTGTTCCTTGATCTCTAAGATATTTCATAAAACTCTGTATGGATCCTCAATCACCAATCCTTGCATGAATATGGGTTGTGCTCGAGAGGCTATGAATCGATTGGACCTGCCAATCGAATGAATCGTAACACTCGTAATGATCGACTTTACGAAGATTCCATTGGATTCCGGAAGCTCGTAGCATTGGTCCCGCACAATTCCCAAACTTAAGAAGCTGGGGGCGTGCCCGCCGGCCCCTGACCTGCCTCCGATTACTGAAAGTGAATTCGTTTTCAATTATCCTAAGCCGGCCTATCATTCATTGGTTAGGGTTAGGGAAAAAAGCTAGCTGGAAGTAATCTCTTCTTCTCAGTGAAAGCTAAAGGCCCTGGTATAGTAGGAGTGTGGTGCGTGCTCTCTTTATTCTGTAGATGCGCGTCCAGTCCAGCAAGAAAACGTATGCGCAGCAAGAAAACGTATGCGCTCCACTAAGGCGCAACGGCTTTCGCGCTAGTGCGCTCACCCCTGTTGTAAAGGCAACGGCTTTCGCGCTAGTGCGCTCATCCGTCTTGCGCAACGGCTTTCGCGCTAGTGCGCTCACCCCTTGCTTCTTTAAAGTAAAGGCAACGGCTTTCGCGCGTTAGCACTCACCCCTTGCTTGGAGGGAAGGGAAGCCAGAATTTTTGATGTAGATCGATCAATCCCGCCCTGTTCAAGTGATCGCCCCGAGCCGAGCGAGATTGGAGACCGCCTTAATGATTGTTCGTAATGGGCCTACCATTTAACGTACGTATGTCATGTAGTTTTTGTTTTTGTACCTTTGCCGTCCCTCAGCCCCTCTCCCACCTTTTCTATCTATCATTAGAAGTAGGGCGGGTGGCGTACCTCACTGAGCTATCGATCGCGAAGCTATCGCCCGGTTCAACCAACCGCCTTACCCACCAAGCCTGGTGCCTTTGCTACTGATTTGACCGCTTCTCATCGTTAATCCGGGTTCACCTTGGCCCTCGCCCCAGAGTTCTTATGAAGACTCTGGTGGTGCATGTGTATGATAGGGCCCCCCATAAGCGCCAAAGATCGGTGATGTTGTCATGATAAGTGTGGGAAGTCGATAGTGTACTCGATGATTGAAGGACCTATCGACTTGCATTAACTTCCCGTGGCTAGTAGGGGGAACTTTAATGTAATTGCGGATCCATTAGAAAAAACTTGGGGGTCGGCCTCCTGACTTCAATGCCTTTATTGAAGTGATGAGCTTTGAAGATATGATTTTCTCGTTTGGATTATTTGATTGGGCTTTCAATGACAGCAAATTGACTTGGAGCAATAATCAAACCGGTCAACATTGTATCTGGGCCAGACTAGATAGAATCCTTTTGAATGGGGACTGCCCGCTTCTATATAAAAGCCGTTTTGCTTCCACCAGAGTTGACCATTTGCCTAGAGTATCCTCTGATCACTCTCCTCTAGTAATCTTCTTAGAAGATTATAATACTCGCAGGCCTGGGGTCTTTCGTTTCCAAAGAATGTGGATTCGGCATTCTTATTTTCACATTGATCTCAACCATGCTCGGGAAATCCTTTTCAAGTCTTCTCCAGGAAGATTGACTCGACAAATAAAGCACTGAATTGGCGAACTATTTCAGAATATAGAAATGCCGAAAACGAAGAAGGCCAATTTGCTCTTGAACAGAGTTGGTCTGCTGATAAGAAAATGGAGTTAGATTCGGCCAAGAGTAACCTTGAAAAACTTCTGCTTTACGAAGAAAGATAGAGAATAAGCACCTTGAACCAAATTCAGAACTTGTCTCTGTATGGCAGGAAGCTCTCAATTTCTTTCATACATTACTTTCTTCTCAAGGTTCGGTGCTTGAAGATGAGATCCTTGAGACCATCCCCTCTCTAGTCACAGAGGAAGATAATAAGATGCTTACGAGCCCTCCTAATATGGAAGAAGTTCAAAAGGGAATTTTGAGCATGTCGGCGCGCACTAACCCAAAAAAAGGTCTCCCCGCCTTTTTTTTTCAGGGGCTTTCCGGATTCTTTTTATATAGAAAATATTGTTGGGATTTCAAAAACTTCCAGCTGGTCACCTTATTTCTTCGCTGAAGGTGCGATCCCCCGTTCCATCAATGCTACTTTCCTTGCTTTGATTCCTAATATTTTGATCTAGGACTACCTCTATTTAAATCGAAAAAAAAAGAAAATGATGTTTACAACCGTCTTTAGTCAGAGTCAGAGTCAGAAGCCGGATCGCAGGTCATCTTACAAGAGGCGGCGTGTCGTGTATGTTATGAGTCGAAATTATGTAGTTGATGGTAGAGAAGCGTCGAATCAATGGCATGCGGTACGATACGATAGGTGGCCAAGTTCCGTTCCTTTTTAACGTTACTTTGGTTGGAGTCGTATGAAACCCTTTACTTTTTCAAAACCCGGCCCAGTCTTGATTCGGAGGTACGTGTGATCATCAATTCTTGGTCTTTTCTCCAAGTTAGCGTTAGCTATAGCCAACTGCCCATTTCTCTCTTTTCTTTTTATTATCACAAAGGACAATCAATCTTATTTGTAGTTGTCGTTGAATACCTCGGTTAGTGAGTTTGGCTTGGTCACCTAAGCTCACACCTCTGCTAACTCGGTCACAGCCTCAGTCGTTAGACCGGAAACAACTACCTGGTTTTCTTTATGCTTCACCATCGGATAACTCACTAAGACTGGGACTTAGCCATCAATCCTGGCGTAGTCCGCTAATTCTTCAATTTTATCTTATTCCCGTGGGAAATAAATTTAAGAACTTCAGGCGCGTACTTCTATTAGCTGACATAAAAGACAAAGATTCTTCGTAGTTTCTGAGAAAGAGTTCGAGATCAGAGAGGGCAGACCGGCCACAACGTCTGGCAGAGTAGGAAATGGTGCCCTTGGCTCAGTCCTGCCAGCAGTAGTTCTTTCGATGCTCTTACTATTGGGCAGAGCGCTAACCGAGTCTGAGTATTGTGCCTCAACTTTAGATTATAGTCGAGTGAGCTCGCTTACTCTGATCCTACTGCGTAGACGTCGTCTAATAGGCTACAGCACCAGATCATCATCAGCAAGAAAACGTGTATGCGCTAACGCGCAACTTCATTCTAGCTAGTGCGCTCGGCCATTGCTTGTTGGTTCGGTGAATATAACTAAACCGGGGGGCGGGAAGAACCGACCGGGGTCTGATCCCGAACTCAAAAAGAGGCCAGAATGGCTCCCAAGGGCAGGAGACTTTGAGTGAAGGTACCATCATGTGTGATCGTAGATAGCTTGATTGAATTCTTTTTTTCTATATCATCACAAGATTCGGGAAGTCTTCCGGTGATAGAATAGTCTTGGTTCTCTTCTCTCTTTTAATGGTTTGTTCAAACCAAGGCCCAAAGAGCGTTATGCCGGTAAGCCCGGTAACCATTGGCTAGGATCCTAGCCATCTCCTCTCACTATACTGGCATTTTTGCACTGCACTAGCTAGAAAGCCTTTTTCTGAGAGCTGATGAGACATTCAGTCCAGTTATCAAAGAGCACGCCTGCTTTTTGCTTGTAGTTTCACTACCTTTGCTTTGTTCTGAGTTAGTAGCTCAAAAAAAAGAGCACTTTTCATGCGTCTAGAAAGGTTCCAGTGATCGATCTTACGGCTCTACTTCGCCGAAAGGCTCCCTTTTTAAGGAGTTCGGTATTTCGTTTGCTATTAGCAGTAGTCTTGAGATCGGAAAGAAGTCAAAGACTACCTTACAAAAAGTTGTTTAGTTCCGCATCCACTGAAGGGAGAAAGTCTGCGGTAACCAATCCTTATTCAAGGGGAAGGGATGGTCGATGTCACCGGGGCGAAGGTCAGCATTGTAGCATTTGATTCTCTGGTCTTAATCTCAGAGGGGGTCAAGTCATGGTTGGGTGGGTTGGACTCCCACAAGAGAGAGCTAAAGCTTTGAATTCGAGTAAACAAGCAAGAGATGAGTTCTAGGGAAGGCGCCTCTCCAAACCAAAGGCAAGTAGCTGGGCCTGTTGAGAGCTCATGATTGGACGTAAACATGACGATTGGGCTATCCGAACCTAACATTCGCCTCTAATCTGCTGATGATCCTATTCTGCCTTCTTTTTGGCTATAGGCTGCCCCTAGCATCCCGACCGTGTCCATCCACGACTTTTCCGAGTTCAGTTCATTTCATTTCCTCCAGCAAGGCTCGAGCTAATCTCATTTCCTCTACCTAGGAGTTAGTTTAGGGAGTAGGCGAGCGGCCACTATGTACCTCACCGACACGGCCATACCTCTCCCGCCAAATAGCAGTCCCTTGGGATTCGTTCTAGCAAGGAGCTCACTTCCCTGTAACCGGACCGCAGGGTAGGCTAGTGGAGTTGAGTGACAAGGGGGGTACAAGAATTTCCACCTTGTTCCTGATGATGCGATCCAAGCATTGATGATTTGCAACCCTGGATCATGAGCAGATATCCGATATTCGATGGTGTAAACCAGCGCGATCTCACGCCGACCCTAATAGATGAATAACAAGAGACTGGTAACCCACTTCGTCAAGCTCCTTCTTGGATTATTTGTCGGTTCACTCGGAGCATGGTGGTATCCCTTCTTCGTTGTTTAAGACCTCGAAACCGGCCCGTGTCTTCGAGGGCTTTGTTCGTGGGTTAAGCAAATGAAATACGAGTTAGAAAGCCCCAACCAAGGTGGTAACTTTTCTGTCTGGCCCTTCATGACCCATTCCATTTCACTTCTTTTTCTAGTCGCAATGAGCAATCGATATACGGGTAAGATCCAATATTAATAGATGAATAACAGAGTAAGGGCATCAAGATCCGGAAGGAGGAGAGACCCGGGAATGAATGACACGCGTAACAGGATCGAAACGAAGGAACAAACAAAGACACCACTCACAACTATCGCTCTTCTCGCTCTTCGAGCTCTTATTCCGTGGTACAACTTATATAGGTATTTTGTTGTGGTTGTTGCTTTTAGGTCGGAGCATTTTCCCCTTTGCTAATCCAGTGTTTACGGCTAGGATGATACCAGATATGGGAGCCAAGGTAGGCCCCATGCTATAGGCTCTCGATCGATTTGGCAGCATGGGAGCATCTCGTCATTCTGTTGTTATCAGTCGCATCCGGCAACCCCCAAAGCCAGCAAATGGTAGAGAGATACAAGGGCGAAGGTGAAGCCGCAGAATCATGGGTTGGGTTAAATAAGCAACAAGGATCTATTTTGCATCTAGAGTAAAGTAGCATTTCTGATCGTAACTTGAGTCCTAGTTTTTCCATTGGCGGGAGTTGTGCGCCCAAGACATCCTGTGATTCCGACTTGTGTTTGGAATTGGTCTCTCATCCACTTCAAGGGTCCAGTACGGATTAAAGAGAAAGGCCCAACCCCATTCTATTGATGTTTTTATTACTATGTAACGGGGGTTCCTTTTCCAGGATCTATCAGTCACGGGTAGGTTGGAACGGCAGTTTATCCAATAGGACTTGAAACGGGTCTTTTAGTAGACCCATAAAACTACCTTTTAGAACAACAACTTGCACTACCTATTGAAGAAGTCATGTTTCTTAGGATCTGACTCGTAAGGTTTTGATCTGGATCTGGTTACTTCGTTACTTCTATGTTAGAAAGTAATAAACGCGCGTGACATTCTGACTTGCCTTGCTGGCTCAGCTCGACTGGGAACTCGAGACTTGGCTCTTGATCCAAAACGAAACGAACTATGGCAGCTGCAGCTGCTATTACAACAGGCGGGTTGGTCTCTGCCGGTCACCGTAGTATTCCTCTGCCACAACCGTAGTTGGAGTTGCCTTTGGATCTATATGCTTCGAAATGAACTACCGCGGGAAAGGAGATATCGTAGGAAAAAACCTTACGATGACTCAAATGACGTCCGAGGAGAGATAAGAGTCAGTTTTGTGAGCTCCACAGCCACACCATCGCTGAATGCGGAAGCCTCAAAGGGCAGATTCAGGCCATGATCAGAAGGTTACAAGAATATGTCTTGAACTCAAGACCCAATCACACACGTGGGTCTCTTTCAGTGCCAACTATCAGTCATCAATGAATCGGTATATTCTTTCTATCTATGACTGTAAGCCATCTATAGATTGTCTATACCGTCCAATACCAATAGTGTAGCTCATATAGTGTATCCGCGTGCATATGATAATAAGGCTCCCATACTCTTTACAGGGATGGAACGCCTGCGAAGAACCGTGGGGCAGTGGGGTTGAGTTCTGAGTTATTGAGTTCGAGTTCTTTCCGGATGAGCCCATACGCTGTACCTCGACTCCACAAAAAGAGCGGACCTGGGAGGTAGCAGTGATTGAATAAGAACTTAGCGCGACAACATGGGTCGGTGTGCTCCCTCGCTCTCACCAGCGCGGTGGTACCGGTAGCGAGCTTCCATACTGGATGGAGGACCCCCGTTTTGTTTTATTGTACGGAAGGAAGAGCTCGGTCTCGCCTGCTCCCTCCCCATTGAAGAGTACCTATGCACTATTTTCCCCGTGTCCACTAGTAATTTGATTTTTGATTTTGTTACAATGGGATTTGTTCGAAGTTTGTATCCATATCGGATTTTAAGTAATCGATTAGAATTCTACGAGTAGCCCAATAACCATTGGGCTGATTGTAAGGTTCATTTCTGTCATCAAGATGTTGTATGGGGGACGGCTGCTCTACCTCAAAATCACTCCCTACAGATGGCAATGATGGGACAGACGGGTGGGTTCCTAGCCCCAGCTTCTATCATAGGTGCTATCATCGTATAATAGAATAGATCATTCCTGCAGGTAAGGGTGGAAGGTCAGAGGGGAACGTAGCACTCCAGGCAGGAGGAAAACGTATCGAATCGAATATGATACAAACGGCCTGTTTGAAAAAAGGAAACCCTTCCCGGGCCTCAGTACGGGAAACTAACAAACCAAGTCTAACTGATAACGGGGTGTGGTACCGAGCTGGCCCAGCAATTCTAAAGAAAGTAGCAAAAATCTTAAGAAAAGCACAAAATCTTTCTTCCTGGTTGGTGTACTAGGGCGAGGCGAATCCCAACCCCTTCGTTAGCTAGCTTAGCTTTCCCTCTTTTCAATCTATATCAGATCCTCCATTACTTCTTCGCCAATACCTTTTAGCTTTCCTTTAGCTGCTACCTTTTCCCAGTCCACGCCCAATCAGAGTAGTCAGTGTGCCTGCTCCGTCCTTCTTTGACGAAATGGATGCTGTAGGAGAGGTTGGGAAGGAGGGACTTCGCTAAAGATGGTCTGTCTGTGCGCGAGGAAGGTCTTTTTCCTTTCTCCTTCCATTGCTTGACTAGGTTCGCTTTGCAAGGAAGGGAAGGCATCCGTGCAGGTAGAAAAAGGCGGAGGTCAAGCTATGGGCACAAGGAGGTAAGGTATAGTAAGTTACTTCTTCGTCTTTTGCTTGTCATTGGATTGGAAGCCGCAGGCGATGCCTTCTTGCTTGTGTAGTTGGCCTTGCCTGCTTAGTGCGGAAGTGCGTAAAGTAGGCTCATTCTTTGGTTTATAAAGATCTTGTAGTAGCCGAAGGTAGTCCGCTTGTTAGATTGAATTGAATCTTATATAACAACCGGGGCCTTATTAATTTAGAGACTTTATCAATAGTATAAGTGGACCTCTCAAAGGTATAAGTAGACATTAGTCTTGCTGGTTCGGGCGGTAAGGCCCTCGGTAAGCTCGGGTTAGCCTGTCAGGGTGAATGCAGGTAGTGGATGTAGCTTTTCTTCTGAAGCGTCTTAGTTCGTAGCTGCCGAAGTGTAGCATTGAGGTGAGGAGCGCGCTAGCTAGGTGGAGTCTCCTTTCGGAACTACTTCTTTTCCTTTCTCTCTCTGCTATCCCATCCACTGAACTGTCAGTATCGAGACAAGTTCGGAATGTTGGCTGAGCGTAGACTAGTCTGTTCAGGCAGTCACAGGCTTGCTAAAGCTAAAAACGGAACAACGCTTCTCACTGACTACATCAGAAGCGAAATCCTCAACTTCAAATACAATGCGAGCTGGAACGGGGTTGCCTTAGCTACTGTGGTGTACATATGCCAGGAATCACACCATAGCCGGAGTCGATCGAGTGAGGATAAACCTACCTACCTTGGGGAAGGGCCAGATCTTGATGTAGAAAGGAGCGGAGCCACTCGCTTTACTAACCAAGCAAGGGGTGAGTGCGCTAGCGCGAAAGCCTAAAGCAAGACGGATGAGCGCACTAGCGCGAAAGCCGTTGCGCTAACGCGCATACGTTTTCTTGCTGCACATACGTTTTCTTGCTGGAGAGGAGCCTTAGTCGGTACTAGTCCAGGAGGTCAATACTAGCGAGAGTCCCACAGCTACGCTAGTTCGTTAGGTATAACGTGTTTCGGTCAGCTTTAAAGGCCAAACTAACCCAGTCGCTTTTTTGCAGCCCTGTGGAGTCAAGGCGAATCGAATGGTCAGGAAGGGAAGGAAGCAAGCAATTCGGACAGAATTAAGAGGGCTTGAAAGAATAAGATACGTAGAGCGTGAACCAAGGTTCATAGGCGGATCAAAGTCGAAAGGCAAAGCTGTTGGTTAGACGTAGACGAAGCCAAAGTATAGTTAGACGAAGCCGTAGGAACTCTTGCAACGCAATCCCAGCTACAGGAAGCTAACTCCCTAAGACGAATGAGTCACTTTCTGATCCTTACTCCCCGAAGGAACTCTTAGCCTCATAGCTACATGAGCTACATTAGGTTCCGTAGGGTTAGCAATACAAGAATCTCGATTGGAAAATACCTGAGGTAGGATTACTCAACGATCCTTGTTACCTTAACTCCCTTCTCCCGGGATGAAGCCTTAGAAGGAAAAGTATAGGGGACCCCAAAAACTCTTTAGCTTTAGATGTTATATGAACCCCTAACAAGGAACCGTAGGCATAGA